TGGGGTAATGCACCAGGTGCCGTAGCTAACCGAGTAGCTCTAGAAGCATGTGTACAAGCTCGTAATGAGGGACGTGATCTTGCTCGCGAGGGTAATGAAATTATCCGTGAAGCTTGTAAATGGAGTCCTGAACTAGCTGCTGCTTGTGAAGTATGGAAAGAGATCAAATTTGAATTTGAAGCAATGGATACAATTTGAAGCAATGGATACTTTGTAATTTAGTAATTATTAACGTTCCTTCCCTTAATTGACTCAAACCTTTTCTTTATTAATTATTAGTAAATATTAGTAAACCAAAAGATTGGGTCGAATACAAAGATCTTGTATATCTAGTATCTAGATATACAAGATCTTTAATAGAAAATCTAACACTAAAGACCAACTAAAATCCTTCTAGTGTTGTGGTGTATCCACAATTAAATGGATCAGGATTGGATTCTTTTTTTATATCTTCTAATTGTGGACCTTGGATCAAACCAAGTAGCACAACCTTTTTACCCACCCTGTATATTGTCCTTTTCGTTCCGTGTTGCCCTATTATTAGATAGACGAGATTTTACGAAAAAACGCTTCACTTCATATCATAAGAGAGAACAAACTTTTCTTTTTTACTGCGAATGCGAATTTGACACGCCATGGACCCCCACCTCATATATTCTATTTATATAACCTAAAGGGGTTCTATCATACGAAGTGATCTCCCGGATCCTCCAAAAGAAACCTATTACTCACTCCTTATTAGTATTAGTTAATAAATTAGTATTAGTTAATAATCCTAGTGATCGGCTAGGAAATGCAATATTCAAATGCTTTTTCATCGAATGACTATTCATCTATTGTATTTTTGTATAAAAAGGGGGCAAGAAAGCTCTATGGAAAAACGGTGGTTCAATTCGATGCTATCTAACGAGGAGTTAAAATACACGTGTAGACTAAGTAAATCAATGGACAATCTTGGGTCTAGTGAAAATAACGGTGGAAGCGAGAAGCAGGTTCTAACTGATATAGATAAAAAAATTCCTCTTTGGAGTGAGAGGTCTAGGTACAGTAATGATGATGCTTTTTTTGGCGTCAGGGATATTATGAATTTCATTTCTAATGACACTTTTTTAGTTAGGGATACTAGTGGCGACCATTATTCTATATATTTTGATATTGAAAATTCGAGTTTTGAAATTGACAACGATCATTCTTTACTGAGTGACGTAGAAAATTTGGTTTATAGTTATAGGAATTCTAGTTATTTGAATAATGCATCCAAGAGTGATGATCCTGACTATGACCAGCCCCTGTCCAATACTAAATATACTTGGAATAATCACATTAATAGTTGTATTGACAATTATCTTCATTCTAAAATCCGTATTGATAGTTACATTTATCGTTACATTTGTGGTGACAGTAGAAATTATAGTGAAAGCGAGAATGCCAGCATAGGAACTAGCACGAATGATAGTGATTTAACTAAAAGTTCTAATGATCTCGATGTAACTCAAAAATACAGGCATTTGTGGGTTCAATGCGAAAACTGTTATGGATTAAATTATAAGAAATTTTTTAAGTCAAAAATGAATATTTGTGAACAATGCGGATATCATTTGAAAATGAGTAGTTACGATCGAATCGAACTTTTGATTGATAGAGGCACGTGGGATCCGCTAGATGAAGACATGGTCTCTCTGGATCCCATTGAATTTCATTCGGAGGAGGAACCCTATAAAGACCGTATTGAGTCTTATCAAACAACGACGGGATTAACTGAAGCTGTTCAAACAGGCACAGGTCAATTAAACGGTATTCCGATAGCAATCGGGGTTATGGATTTTCAGTTTATGGGAGGTAGTATGGGATCCGCAGTAGGCGAGAAAATCACCCGTTTGATCGAGTATGCTACCAAGAGCTTTCTCCCTCTTATTCTAGTGTGTGCTTCTGGAGGAGCACGGATGCAAGAAGGAAGTTTGAGCTTGATGCAAATGGCTAAAATATCCTCTGCTTTATATGATTATCAATTAAATAAAAAGTTATTCTATGTATCAATACTTACATCTCCGACTACTGGTGGGGTGACAGCGAGCTTTGGTATGTTGGGGGATATCATTATTGCGGAACCCAATGCCTACATTGCATTTGCGGGTAAGCGAGTAATTGAACAAACATTGAATAAGACAGTACCGGAAGGTTCACAAGCAGCTGAATATTTATTCCAAAAGGGTTTATTCGACCCAATCGTACCACGTAATCCTTTAAAAGGTGTTCTGAGTGAGTTATTTCAACTCCACGCTTTCTTTCCCTTGAAAAAAAGAAACAAGTAGAATGTTAAGTCAATTAGTTTATTGGAATTAAGATGAAAATATGAAAAATGAAGTTTTCTTTGGTGACATAAGATCCAATTGTCGAGTGAATCAAGAGAGAATTAAAATAAAATAAAAGTTTCGTAATGTTTTGTGATATCCTTTTTTAGTCATATTAATGATTAGTAATCAGAAAGCCCGCCTCTATCAACAAATAAGAGTGCTACTTTTGCCTTTCGCGAATTTCGGGGAAGGCAAAAATTTGCATCCTCGCCTTATACTTACCTTATACTTATCTATATAGTGTATATAGAAGTCTTGCATCCTTCTATAATTTACTGAAAATCGTCATTCTTACTAAATAATCCCCGTTGGATCATTCAGATAGTTCATGTAGAAAGCTAAAAAAAGGAGGCCCATTTAGTTAGTTCTCTCCTCTTTGCACTTATTCTATACTCAATTATTATATATATATTCACTTATATTCGAGTCTAATTTATTAGAAATAGAATTATTCTACCTTATATAACAATTATAACAATATATAACAGGTACAAATATTAAATCGAGGTATCCATTCTATGACAACTCTCAACTTACCCTCTATTTTGGTGCCCTTAGTGGGCCTAGTTTTTCCGGCAATGGCAATGGCTTCTTTATTTCTTCATATTCAAAAAAACAAGATTTTTTAGATCCGATGGGCCGAAATCCCATTGACTTTTTTTTTCAAGACTTAGATTTAGATCATAACACGGATATCTATTTAGTATAATATGATATTAAGGTAAGGATGATATTAAGGTAAGGTGTGCCTTCCTCCGAAGACTCCTAAAGATTCACATTAGAATAAGGCTAGTTGATGAGAGTTCCTTCGGAAACAAAAAGAGTAAAGTCAAATTTATTTTGTTTATTCTTTCACTTCCAATAAAATACAACTGGATCTAGTATGAGTTGGCGATCAGAACATATATGGATAGAACTTATAACAGGATCTCGAAAAATAAGTAATTTCGGTTGGGCCTGTATCCTTTTTTTAGGTTCCGTAGGATTTTTATTAGTTGGAACTTCCAGTTATCTTGGTAGGAATTTGATAGCCTTATTTCCATATCAGCAAATCTCTTTTTTTCCACAAGGGATCGTGATGTCTTTTTATGGTATCGCGGGTCTCTTTATTAGTTCCTATTTGTGGTGCACAATTGCGTGGAATGTGGGTAGTGGTTATGATCGATTCGATAGAAAAGGGGGAATAGTGTGTATTTTTCGTTGGGGGTTTCCTGGAAAGAATCGTCGCATTTTCCTCCGATTCCTTATGAAAGATATTCAGTCGATAAGAATAGAAGTTAAAGAGGGTATTTCTGCCCGCCGTGTTCTTTATATGGAAATACGTGGCCAGGGGGACATTCCCTTGACTCGTACTGATGATAATTTGACTCCACGCGAAATTGAACAAAAAGCTGCTGAATTGGCCTATTTCTTGCGCGTACCAATTGAAATTTTTTGAAAAATAAACTAACTAAACCAAACGGTTTCTCATCAAAAAAAAAAAAAGGAAAAGCTTTGGAATCCTCTTTTTTTATAATATAAGCGGAGTCATTGTAGCCAAATCGGATCAGACATATATTATATAGAACAGCTATAAAATAAAACTATTTTGTCCGCAAAAAAGTTTTAAACGTAGTATGGAAATCCGCATAACTTAATTCAGTACCAAAAAAAGTAAAAAATCGCCGGAATTCTTTCTCGTTTTGCCACTCTTTTTTGATCCTCACACTGTTTTTCATAATTTTTTTTTTTCAACTAGTCTTCGGCTCGGGGGGTTTATTTCGTCTTGAAATAGGATTGGCTAATTTGAATTAGCTCGTTCGGGTATCTATCGTAAAGGGGAAACTATTTCAAATTTAACTAATTAAGATATCTGAAAAAAAAAAAAGAAAGTATTTCTTTGATTCAAAATTCAAATTCGAAACGGTCTTATTCTATTTCTGTACTCTTTGTAGGGTCAGGGGCTAAACACTGAATCGGGGGGATTCAGATTTTGTAATAGAACTCACGCTTGATTGAAAGAGTAGATCACATAGAATCGATGAATAGGGCGGGTTCATTAATAATTCAAAGATGAAAAAAATGTCAAAAAAGAAAGAATTGACTCCCCTTATATATCTTGCATCTATAGTATTTTTTCCCTGGTTGATCCCTCTTTTATTTCAAAAAGGTATGGAATCTTGGATTACAAATTGGTGGAATACTAGGAAATGTGAAATTTTTTTGAATCATATTCAAGAAAAGAGTATTCTAGAAAAATTCATAGAATTAAAGGAACTTTTCTTGTTGGAAGAAATGCTAAAGGACTTTTCGGAGACACATCCTCAAAAATGGAGTATAGGGATACAAAAAGAAACAATCCAATTGATCAAGATGCATAATGAGAATCGTATTCATACAATTTTACACTTCTCGACAAATCTAACCTATTTGATTATTCTAAGTGGTTATTATCTTCTGGGTAATAAAGAACTTATTCTTTTTAACTCTTGGGTTCAGGAATTCTTATATAATTTAAGTGATACAATCAAAGCTTTTTCTATTCTTTTATTAACCGATTTATGTATCGGATTCCATTCACCCCACGGTTGGGAACTTTTGCTTAGCTTTGTGTACAAAGATTTTGGGTTTGCTTATAATGATCAAATTATATCTGGTCTTGTTTCC